AAAGACAAAATAATCAAAAATATGGATTTTTTTTCGCGAATTCCATTGTTCAAAAAATGAATGGTTCGCAGAGAAGGGAGATATTTTTACTTTTTTTTAGTAAAATTCGTAAAATATATATGTAATGAAGTACGTAGGAAGAGTTGTATTTATTAAACATAGAGAATCCCTTATATTTTGGGGTCGTGCTTTATCAAAATTTCTATTTTATATTCAATGAAAAATGGAAGCACGCTAATTTACTATCGGTATCATATCAATAAATAAGATACCTGGTTAGATATCGACATAACAATTTCTGTTCTGGGGTTTACATATACCCACAATTGCTGTTATAATTGAAATTAAAAAGGAAGGGCTTTTTATTGAAAATGAAAAGAATCTCAATACTGATTAGTTATACAGCAATTTGGATTTTCTTATGTTATTAAGAAAACACAATTTGAAATTCAAATCTAAGAATTTTTTATGAATTCACAGCCAATAGTTAATGGTTCCAATTTGTGCGGAATTTTGGCTTTTGTAACTGAAAATCCACATTGAATTTTTTAATAGAAAACAAAAGGGGAAGTTTTTTTAAGTATTGTATCGTGTTGGCGGCATGGCCGAGTGGTAAGGCGGGGGACTGCAAATCCTTTTTCCCCAGTTCAAATCCGGGTGCCGCCTGATCAACAAAAGAATCCAAACAAAATTCCTTACTCTGTTCCGCTGATATAACTCGATGAATTCTTCCCCAGCACCGGCAGAAGCGGGGGGGGGGGCTACATGATTCTAAGCATCTGTAGGTTTGTTTTCTAATAAGATTGTAAACCCCCTTGAATAAAGAAAGATTCTAGTACTAGTAGTGGAGTGGAAGGGAAGCGAGAAGTCTTGATAGCCCTACCCCTGCTAATGGAATATCTACTGGCTGGGTCTTGAATTAGGGAGTCGTGGTGGAAAGGGCAAAAGATACTTTGTATCCAAACTCGCAAGAGTTTCTGAGTGATTGGGCATTTAATCAAAATTATTTCCAATAAGAAATAGAGGTGGATAATGATCTTATTTTGATTTTTTATTTATGAAGACGAAAGGCAATAAAAGAAACAATACAGTAGGTTTTATTATTCTATACGTTCCATTAATAACATTTCCTTGATATTTTCCAAGAGTGTTACTGCCTATTTTCTTTTGCTTGTGCTTAATGTTTACCGATTCTACTTGAAATCAAATCATATAAGAACCCGTTCTAAGTGGATTTATTGGATTGGTTCATCAATAGTGTTGGGTTGGCTCAGAACCCTCCTTTTTTTGACTCTGCACCGTTGATTCCCCTATTATTAGTGAACAAGAAAATTCCTTCATATTCATAGAGATAGGGGACATAATTTACATGGATATAGTAAGTCTCGCTTGGGCTGCGTTAATGGTAGTCTTTACATTTTCCCTTTCCCTCGTAGTATGGGGAAGAAGTGGACTCTAAGGGTACTACTAATTGAGTTGAGGAATCAAACTGTAGTGTATCAATTGTTTTATTTGTTTTCCTCTTTACTGTTCAAATCAAATAGAAAGTAGTTAAGTAGATATGTTTTATAAGAAACAACATAGACATAGCGATTGCTCAATAAAATACTACGCAAAATAAGATCTTGCTTTGGGCGAGCCACATATTGTGTACTTACCGCTTGTTTTATTATTTTCGAAATTTATTTGATTTATGTTTTATGGACTTGTTTCATATTTCCTATCATGGTTAAAGTTAAAAGATAAAGATTTCGTTTACTACTCCTTTTCAAAAGTTACCATACTCATCCCATAGAGCTCCTTGAAGCATCTGTCAACGGCTCAATCAATTACTTCTTCGGAATGCCAAAAAAAAAGGATTACTTGGTTTCTTATACCATTTTTCTTCGTTAATTTGATTCTTTCAACTAATTCCCGGATTCATATTCGAAATAAAAAAATCTGAAATCTCGGAATTCGAATAGAAATCGTAAGAGTAAGATTTCTTTTTCCATTTTTTTCAGATTGGATGGAATGGAATTCCTACAAATCAAATATCAAATAGATGAAGATATAATATATTTTCGATTGATCTATATTAAGCCTCCATAAAAGTACAACTTTATACACTATAATAACCATAATAAACAGTATCTAGTATATGGTAGAAAGATTCATATATTTCTTTCTACCACATACTATACTGTTGGATCTCATAGAATACTGCTGATTCTAGCCCGATCATTTCATTTAAGACGCGAAATTCGAATTGCTTTTTATTTCTTCAATCATTGATAAGAACTAAGAAGTCAAATTTCATTCAAATTAATCATTTTGGCTGATTGTTTTTACGTAAATAATAAGTAAAAAAGCAGTCGGAATTAGAATAAATAATGCAGTAGCAATAAATGCGAGAATATTTACTTCCATAATCTCATTGTTTCTTTTTTTTTTACTTTGCAATAACTCGGGATTTAATCCCATAGAGATGATAATGATAAAATTTTCGCCCTTTAAATTTAATGGGATAAATTTGAATTACATCGCGATAATATTGAATCGAATCAATATTCAATATTATGAATAACAATATCTATATCTAAGCTATCAAATGGAGTCATCATCAAGAATTGAATAGTATAACATAGAAAGATCCTTTATCCATACCGAATCAAAAAATGGATTCCCGATCCAACCAAGAATTCTTTATATTTATCATTCTTTTCCATGCTTTATTTTCTATAAGCATAACCCCGCCCCCTCCCTTATACAATCATCTGACCGCCTCTCCACTTCTATTCTAGTAGTTAGAAACCCAACCAAACAATAGAAGTTAAACGGAAAGAAGTTAATTGAGTTTTAAACTCCGTTCTTTTAATGATCTAATTTTCTTAGAAGACAAAGAAGTGTGATAAAGATGAAAGTCCCGGTATAAGTATAAAAAATCTAATATTCCATCAAATTCAATTCACTATTTATTTGCCTTCCCGAGGGGGGGGCCTAAAAAAGATCTTTTCTTTTGCTAAGAGGGTCAGGATCCTTGTTTAATCTTTCTTTTATTAAATGAATATCCTCTTTCTTTGGAACACATATATCAAAGGTGGAGTGTACAATTTGAATAAGATAATTTGTTTCCAATTAATAATTGAGATTGCACACAATCGGAATCCAAAATAAAAAACTTCATTTAATCCGAAAAGTATTCTATCAGAGTAACGATGGTAAATTAATGTATTTAAGAAAAGAGTTCCATTATACGGATCGAAAACAATCAAAAAGTCCGACCCAGTACGGCACCTCGTACAATTCTGAATATATAAATTCAGAATTGTACTAATCCACATATGTCTCTCTCCCATCAATTGGGATTGGTAGATGTAATGGGAATTTCAGGATTTCTTTGCTGAGAAATGCGAAAAAAAAAAAAGAAATAAAGTTCTACGAAATTCTGCTCCCTGTCCCCTTTTTTCACAGAAAAAGGGAAATGAGTTAAATATTTATCGGGTCTGCCGGGACTGACGGGGCTCGAACCCGCAACTTCCGCCTTGACAGGGCGGTGCTCTGACCAATTGAACTACAATCCCCCGGAAAGAAGTTGTATAGCATATATTATTCTTATGATTTCATTCAAACCATTTATTTTAGTTCTATTTCGAATCGCCGTGTTGTAATATAGATGCGAGTGATATATTGATATCCACACGAATACGCACTTTCGTGAGGGTGACATGAATCAGGAATCGGAATCACTAGCAATCCTTTTGCTATTGTCAAATCGATTGAAAATCTATTTTTGTTTTGAATGAAGAAAAAGGGTTGTGTTTTTTTTTTTATTTCCGCTTTTCTTTAAACTTTAGACTTACAGATTCTGGTATGAATGTCGATCATTAGCAAAATCGGGAAACAAGCAAATAAATAGAAGTTGAGGGATATAGCCGACAGTTTTCTTTATTTCCGGGCATTTATGGAAAACGAATGGGTATATCATTTCATGGCGAGTCTGCAAATTTTTTGGGCCGAGCTGGATTTGAACCAGCGTAGACATATTGCCAACGAATTTACAGTCCGTCCCCATTAACCGCTCGGGCATCGACCCAAGAAGAGTAAATTCTAGACTTATTGATAATCCATAATCAAATCAAATTCCTTTCGTAGTATCCCTACCCCCAGGGGAAGTCGAATCCCCGCTGCCTCCTTGAAAGAGAGATGTCCTAAACCGCTAGACGATGGGGGCACGCCTGCTCGACCGTCATCATACTATGTTTATAGTATGAACAGTTTTTGCAATTGTCAATATAATGACTAGATCCGCCGATCCTTCTGCTTTTCATGATTCCATAGAATTTTTTGATTCGTCATTTAATTTATAGAATAATAATAGCGATTAGAATGAATGGTTCATAAAGATAAATTTGGATCTATGTCGAATTGGTGGGTACATGTATCAATCAAGTTAATATAGGGGTCAAATAAAAGAAAAGTAATTTAGGATCGATCTTGAAACAATTCGTTGCATTGATATTTATCAAATCCAACAAACCATTCTTGCCCTATACTCGCGGAATAAATAAAATGAAATTGATCATTTCTTTTCTGGAACGGGCCACCGGCCCGCCGGCCTTTATGACTTTTTTGAATGTACTTAATATATAATATATATACATAGATCTATCTTATCCCTAGAGTGACTTACTCGGGAGTTAAACCAAGTGGGCCCTTTTAACTCAGCGGTAGAGTAACGCCATGGTAAGGCGTAAGTCATCGGTTCAAATCCGATAAGGGGCTTTAGGTTTTTTCATAAAACCCCCGGCTTAGTATTCTATTTGAGGGGAGAATAAAGAAAGATATTGTTGCTATTTGTAATAAAAAAAAAGTAACCAACTGTAGAATTCCCTTTTTAATTATAATCTAATTAACTTATCATTATACTAAGTTATATATAGTATCGTAATCATATATAGTTATAGTTCTAAAGTTGAACATTTGTTTATTCTATTTTATTTAGATTATAATGAGAATGA